CAAATAATAAAGAGCCTCGAGTCAATAGAGACTGAGAAGATTGACTTGGGAACGAATTGAATTTTGGAGCTCCATTGCAGAGTTCAGGCCTAGGCATTAATGAAGAAGCTATGGGAACGACGGAACCTGTGACTGCAGAAGATTCTATTGAATGAAAACGAATCCTAATGATTCATTGAGTGGGATGGCGAAACCAACCAGGAACCAATTGATTTGATTTATTCTGAGCAGCTATGGGTTGACCCTACGAATGGAACAGATAGTGAAAGAGTAAATATTCGCCCGCGAAAACCCAACCCTTATGGAATTGCAATATTTTTGCCGATTCGGTAAAAGAAAGAAAGGATTCGTTATAAAAAATCAAAGCATTATCTTCTATAATATAGAAATATACGTCTAGCTGTATATACAAAATATCCAGATTCCCACGTGACAGATTCAATATCAATAAATCCCATGATTTAGTGTATTATTCAATAAATACATGTGTATCTGTAATATTGATTTTATGTAATCGTTTCATTCGCGAGGAGCTGGATGAGAAGAAACTCTCATGTCCGGTTCTGCAGTAGAGATGGGATTGAGAAACAACCATCAACTATAACCCCAAAAGAACCAGATTCCGTAAACAACATAGAGGAAGAATGAAGGGAATATCTTATCGAGGCAATCATATTTGTTTCGGTAGATATGCTCTTCAGGCACTTGAACCCGCTTGGATCACATCTAGACAAATAGAAGCAGGGCGACGAGCAATGACACGATATGCGCGCCGTGGAGGAAAAATATGGGTACGTATATTTCCCGACAAACCCGTTACAGTAAGACCCACGGAAACACGTATGGGTTCGGGGAAGGGATCTCCCGAATATTGGGTATCCGTTGTTAAACCAGGTCGAATACTTTATGAAATGGGCGGAGTATCAGAAACTGTAGCCAGAGCAGCTATTAAAATAGCTGCGTGCAAAATGCCTATACGAACGCAATTCATTATTGCGGGATAGGGATGTAGAACCAAAGGAATATTTGAAATGAAAAATACAATCGCAGATTTCTTTATTTTTGGACAAATAATATTTCTTTCTTTTTTCCCTCAACCTTTGCATTGAAAGAAGAGATTCAAAAAAAAATGATTCAACCTCAGACCCATTTGAATGTAGCGGACAACAGCGGGGCTCGAGAATTGATGTGTATTCGAATCATAGGGGCTAGTAATCACCAATATGCTCATATTGGTGACGTTATTGTTGCTGTAATCAAAGAAGCAGTGCCCAATATGTCTCTCGAAAGATCAGAAGTGATCAGAGCTGTAATTGTACGTACATGTAAAGAACTCAGACGTGAGAACGGTATGATAATACGATATGATGACAATGCCGCAGTTGTCATTGATCAAGAAGGAAATCCAAAAGGAACTCGAGTTTTTGGAGCGATCGCTCGGGAATTGAGACAGTTGAATTTCACTAAAATAGTCTCATTAGCCCCTGAAGTATTATAATACTAGTAGATGAGACCATGATATGTGGTATAGTAGGGTATCTGAAATAGATCAATTAGTAGATTGTGTTTCACGCATATACTTTTAATAACTCATTAATGAATAATCAAAAATGAAAAAAAAAACGGAACATGTTGATTATATCAAAACTAGGAGGCGCCAATAATTATAGTTCGCCATGGGTAGGGACACTATTGCCAATATATTAACTTCTATAAGAAATGCCGACATGTACAAAAAGGGAACGGTTCGAATAGCATCTACTAATATCACTGAAAGCGTTGTTAAAATACTTCTACGAGAAGGTTTTATCGAAAGCGTTAGGAAACATCGGGAAAACAACAAATATTTCTTGGTTTCAACCCTGCGACATAGAAGAAATAGGAAAGGAACATATAGAAATATTTTAAAGCGTATCAGCCGACCCGGTCTACGAATCTATTCCAACTATCAACGAATTCCTAGGATTTTAGGTGGAATGGGGATTGTAATTCTTTCTACTTCTAGAGGTATAATGACAGATCGAGAAGCTCGACTAGAAAGAATTGGAGGAGAAGTTTTGTGTTATATATGGTGATCCTTCTCTGGTATCCGAATTTGATCCGTAACTTCCCATTTTTGGAAAAAGAGAGGAAAGACGGGTTGTTTAATATCACTCCTCCTCATTAGTTGATACTTCAAGGGGGTTTTACCTGGAATGAAAGAACAAAAATTGATTCATGAAGGTTTAATTACTGAATCACTTCCCAATGGTATGTTCCGGGTTCGTTTAGATAATGAAGATCTAATTCTAGGTTATGTTTCGGGGAGAATCCGACGGAGTTTTATACGGATACTACCAGGAGATAGAGTAAAAATCGAAGTAAGTCGTTATGATTCAACCAGGGGACGTATAATTTATAGACTTCGCAACAAAGATTCGAACAATTAGGTGTAGGCGGCTTTTGAAACATCCCTTTCGTGGGGATACAATTTGAGGTTCCAAATTTCAAGAGACTTATT